AGTAAATCCAATTCTCTTATTTCGATCAAGAGAAGTAGAAGTATATGACTCGAGTGAAACTAAAAAAGAAAGAGATCCCATAATCAGCAATCAGATGATTCATGAATCATTTAGTCAAATTGCATCTCCAGGTTGGACAAATTCTTCATTGACAGAAAAAAAAATGAAGGATCTGACTGATAGAACAAATACAATTAGAAATCAAATAGAAAGAATTACAAAAGAGAAAAAAAAAGTAACTCCAGAAATAAATATTAGTCTTAACAAAACAAGTTATAATGCTAAAAGATTAGAAAAATGGAAAATATTAAAAAGAAGAAATGCTCGATTAATCTCTAAATTACCTTTTGTTTTTAAATTTTTCATTGAAAGAATCTACACAAATATATTTTTATCTATCATTAATATTCCCAGAATAAAGAGAAAATTCTTTCTTGAATCAACAAAAAAAATTATGAATAAATCCATTTACAATAATGAAACAAGTCAAGAAATAATTAATAAAAAAAATCAAAATCCAATTGAGTTTATTTCGACTATAAAAAAGTCACTTTATAATATTAGTAATAGTCAGACAAATTCACATATTTTTTATGACTTATCGTACTTATCACAAGCATATGTATTTTACAAATTATCACAAACCCAAGTTATTAACTTGTATAAATTAAAATCATTTCTTCAATATCAAGGAATCCCCTTTTTTCTTAAGCCTGAAATAAAGGATTCTTTTGAAACACAAGGAATAGTTCATTCTAAATTAAGGGATAACAGACTTCCGAGTTCTGAAATGAATCAATGGAAAAATTGGTTAAGAGGGCATTATCAATACGATTTATCTCAGATCAGATGGTCTAGATTAATACCACAACAATGGCGGAATAGAGTTTATCAACGTCGTATGGTTAAAAGGAAAAATTTCAGCAAATGGGATTTATATGAAAAAGACCAATTAATTGATTCCAAAAAAGAAAATATTTTGGAAGTCAATAAAAAAGATAATTTTCAAAAATACTATAAATATGATCTTTTATCATATAAATCTATTAATTCTGAAAATAAAAAGGACTCATTTATTTCTAGATCGCCGTTTGAAGGAAATAAGAATCAAGAGATTTCTTATAATTACAACCCATATAAAGACACTTTTTTTGATATGCTGAGGAGTATCCCTATCAATAATTATCTAGGAAAGGGCGATATTCTATATATGGAAAAAACTCCCGATAGGAAATATTTGGATTGGAAAATTATAAATTTTGATCTTAGACAAAAAGTCGATATTGAGGCCTGGATCACGATCGATGCCAATAGTAATCAAAATACTCAGATTGTTACTAATAATTATCAAATAATTGATAAAAAAAATATTTTTTATCTTATGATTCCCGAAATGAATTTACCAAACTCCCCAAAAGTCTTTTTTGATTGGATGGGGATGAATGAAAAAATACTAAAGCGTCCCATATTGAATCTGGAACTTTGGTTCTTCCCAGAATTTTTGTTACTTTATAATACATATAAAACGAAATCTTGGTTTATACCAAGCAAATTACTTCTTTTAAATTTGAATAGAAATGAAAATAGTAATCAAAATCAAAAGATTAATGAAAAGCAAAAGGGAAGTTTTTTGATACCATCGAATAAAAAAATAAAGAATCGAAATCAAGAAGAAAAAAAAACCACAAGCCAAGGGGATCTTGGATCCGTTCTTTCAAACCAACAAAAAGATATTGAAGAAGATTATGCGAGATCGGACATGAAAAAAGGTAAAAATAAAAAACAATACAAAAGTAACACGGAAGCAGAACTTGATTTGTTCCTGAAACGTTATTTGCTTTTTCAATTGAGATGGGACGATACTTTGAATCAAAGACTGATCAATAATATTAAGGTATATTGTTTCCTGCTTAGACTAATAGATCCAAGAAAAATTTCTATATCCTCGATTCAAAGGGGAGAAATGAGTTTGGATATAATGCTGATTCAGAAGAATTTAACTCTTCCAGAATTGATGAAAAGGGGAATATTTATTATCGAACCCATTCGTCTGTCTGTAAAAAACGACGGACAGTTTATTATGTATCAAACCATCGGTATTTTGTTGGTTCATAAGAGTAAGCACCAAACTAATCAAAGATACCGAGAGCAAAGATATGTTGCTAAGAATAATTTTGATGAATCTATTCCACCACATGAAAGAATAACAAGAAATAGAGACAAAAATCATTTGGATTTGCTTGTTCCTGAAAATATTTTCTCATTTAGGCGTCGTAGAAAATTAAGAATTCTAATTTGTTTCAATTCAAAGAATAGGAATGATGTAGATGGAAATCCTGTATTTTGCAACGAAAAGAATAGCAGCCAAGTTCTAGGTGACAGTAATCACCTTGATAGAGAGACAAATCAATTAATGAAATTGAAGTTCTTTCTTTGGCCTAATTATCGATTAGAAGATTTAGCTTGTATGAATCGCTATTGGTTTGATACCAATAATGGCAGTCGTTTCAGTATGTTAAGGATACATTTGTATCCACGATTGAAAATTCGTTGATAGTACATTTTTCCTATATATCCTCTACTATATAGGATATATGAAAGCAAATAAATACACACATCACACGTCCTGTCTTACATTTCATTCTAAATATCCAATACTAAATGAATAATGTATCAATTCGATCTAGAAATGAATCAACAGAACCCTCTTCATTTTAGGTCTAAATTCTTCGCTTTTGTGAATACGAAAATGTGCCAATCCTTTTCTCTCCCTATCTAAATCTAATTTTCAATTGGATTGATTCATTTGAATTGATAAAATTAGGAGTTCATAAAGAAATTTGAATTAGATTATTGTATATACCACATTAAAATGAATGACATTATTATTACTGATCGGTAAAATCCATATCTGTAAAAAGGGAGAGGAGGCTTTTTTTTATGGTAAGAAATTCATTCATTTCGGTTATTTCTCAAAAAGAAAATGAAGAAAACAGAGGGTCTGTTGAATTTCAAGTATTCAGTTTCACCACTAAGATAAGGAGACTTACTTCACATTTGGAATTGCACAAAAAAGACTATTCATCTCAGAGAGGTTTGCGAAAAATTTTGGGAAAACGTCAACGATTACTGGCTTATTTGTCAAAAAAAAATAGAGTACGTTATAAAGAATTAATTGATCGGTTGGATATTCGAGAGACAAAAACTCGTTAATTTAAAGAGTGATATCATTTGAACTTATGCGTTTCAATTTTGATGAACTTCTTTTTACTTTCAGCAATTCATGGAAGAATGACTCGGTAAAAAACTTATGATTGCACCAACTACAAGAAAAGACCTCATGATAGTCAATATGGGTCCTCACCACCCATCAATGCATGGTGTTCTTCGACTTATCGTTACTCTCGATGGTGAAGATGTTATTGACTGTGAACCAATATTGGGTTATTTACACAGAGGAATGGAGAAAATTGCGGAAAACCGAACAATTATACAATATTTGCCTTATGTAACACGTTGGGATTATTTAGCTACTATGTTCACAGAAGCAATAACCGTAAATGGACCCGAACAACTAGGCAATATTCAAGTACCTAAAAGGGCTAGCTATATCAGAGCCATTATGTTGGAGTTGAGTCGTATAGCTTCTCATTTGTTATGGCTTGGTCCTTTTATGGCAGATATTGGGGCACAGACCCCTTTCTTCTATATTTTTCGAGAACGAGAATTGATATATGACCTATTCGAAGCTGCCACCGGCATGCGAATGATGCATAATTATTTTCGTATCGGAGGAATAGCTGCTGATCTACCTCATGGATGGATAGATAAATGTTTGGATTTTTGCGATTATTTTTTAACAGGGGTTGCTGAATATCAAAAGCTTATTACACGGAATCCTATTTTTTTAGAACGAGTTGAGGGCGTAGGCATTATTGGAGGAGAAGAAGCACTAAATTGGGGTTTATCAGGACCAATGCTACGAGCTTCCGGAATACAATGGGACCTTCGTAAAGTTGATCATTATGAGTGTTACGACGAATTTGATTGGGAGGTTCAATGGCAAAAAGAAGGGGATTCATTAGCTCGTTATTTAGTACGAATCAGTGAAATGACAGAATCCATAAAAATTATCCAACAGGCTCTGGAAGGAATTCCAGGGGGGCCCTTTGAGAATTTAGAAATCCGACGCTTTGATAGAGTAAAAGATACTGAATGGAATGATTTTGAATATCGATTTATTAGTAAAAAACCTTCTCCAACTTTTGAATTGTCCAAACAAGAACTTTATGTAAGAGTCGAAGCACCAAAAGGAGAATTGGGAATTTTTCTGATAGGAGATCAGAGTGTTTTTCCTTGGAGATGGAAAATTCGCCCACCGGGTTTTATCAACTTGCAAATTCTGCCTCAGTTAGTTAAAAGAATGAAATTGGCTGATATTATGACGATACTAGGTAGTATAGATATCATTATGGGAGAAGTTGATCGTTGAAATGATAATTGATAATACAACAGAACTACAAGCCATCCATTCGTTTTCCAGATTGGAATTCTTAAAAGAAGTCTATGGGATCATATGGGTGCTTGTCCCTATTTTGACTCTTGTATTAGGAATCACACTAGGTGTACTAGTAATTGTTTGGTTAGAAAGAGAAATATCTGCAGGGATACAACAACGTATTGGACCTGAATACGCCGGCCCCTTGGGAATTCTTCAAGCTCTAGCAGATGGGGTAAAACTACTTTTCAAAGAGAATCTTTTTCCATCTAGAGGGGATACTCGTTTATTCAGTATCGGACCATCCATAGCAGTCATATCCATTTTACTAAGTTATTCAGTAATTCCTTTTGGTTATCGCCTTATTCTAGCCGATCTTAGTATTGGTGTTTTTTTATGGATCGCTGTTTCAAGTCTTGCTCCCGTTGGACTTCTTATGTCGGGATATGGATCAAATAATAAATATTCCTTTTTAGGTGGTTTAAGAGCTGCTGCTCAATCA